CAGAACCGTACATGAGATTTTCACCTCATACGGCTCCCTTAGGGCCATAAATAAATCTAAGGACCGAGTCGGTATTATTTATCTTGATATATTTATAGGATAAATAGGTTCCAAATCTAGCAAAGGTCCTGAATTAGACCGCTTAAATTCTGTCTGTTATATAATAATAATAAATAAAAAAAAAAACTACGTCTGAATCGATCTTATCCTTTATTTAATAAATAATTTAAATTCTTATTTGTTAAGTAATAACCTTTAGTCTTCAATAAAATACTGCTTGTAGAAATATCAATAACCCGTCGTTTTCAATTATGAAAAATAATTAGACATTCTATTAGTTTAGTTGATGAATTATGACACTAATTCTATCTCCATGACTATGTATATAGGAAAGAAAGAATAAAATAAAAGAATAAAAAAAAGATCTCTCTTTTTTTTTTTGTAATTATATTTTTTCTATTTTTTTTTTTCATTCCTATTCTTCTTTCTTTTATTAAAAAGAAAGTGGGGATTCTAAGAAAAAGGGGGAGCTTACAAAATAAGGGATTCTTTCGTTTCCGATAGTCATTTATTTTAATTGGTGGATAGGAGTATACTCTGGATCGGAATCGTGGGGAGTACTGCCTGATCATTTCTACTAACTTAAAGCCCCAATTAGTATTCTTTTTATATTATGTGTAAATGTCCTTTGGAATAAATTACATAATCGCTATTACTAATCCTTTGCGTAGTTTGGCATTTCTAACCATCCACTCATTTTTGCTAAACCCTTCGCTTTATGGTAATGCAAACAAATGTTAGTGAAAACCGAATAGGGTTGATTTTTTTGAACCCGCTTCAAGCTAGGATGACATGACTAATCAACCAATCTTGGGGTAAACGGTCTCTTCTTCTTCTGTTTATTTATGCTCAACTCTTTAATTCTTCTTATACATCGAAGACGAGACTCAATAATTTTACTGCAAATATATATTATATAGCTGTTTTCTTTCACTCATATAACTATATAATTTAATATAATTTAATTCATTAATCCAAAATCCAAATAATGAATTAAAAATGAAGATATCTATGCAATTTATTTCAACTCTTTTTCTATAACGACTAGAAAGAAAGGAATAGGTAAAAGTTTATGTTTCAACGAATCGCACGTAGAGCTATTGATAATACACATAGGGTTAATGGTATTTCATAACTAATCGATTGAGCAGCAGCTCGTAGACCACCTAAAAAGGAATATTTATTATTTGAACCATATCCTGACATAAGAAGTCCAATGGGAGCAATACTTGAAACCGCAATCCATAAAAAAACCCCGATATTGAGATCGGATAAAACAAGGCGATAGTCAAAAGGAATTACTGAATAACTTAGTAGAATTGATATGACTGCTATGGATGGTCCGATACTGAATAAACGAGTATCTCCTCTAGATGGAAGAAGATTCTCTTTGAAAAGTAGTTTTGTCCCATCTGCTAGAGCTTGAAGAACTCCTAAAGGACCGGCGTATTCGGGTCCAATACGTTGTTGCAGCCCTGCGGATATTTCTCTTTCTAACCATACAATTACTAGTACGCCTATTGTGATTCCCAATACAAGAGCCAAAATAGGAACAAGCACCCATATAATTCCATAGACCTCTTTTAAGGATTCCACTCTGTAAAAAGAATTGATATCTTGTATTTCCGTTGTATCAATTATCATTTCAACGATCAACTTCTCCCATAATGATATCTATGCTACCTAGTATTGTCATAATATCAGCCAATTTCATTCTTTTAACTAACTGAGGAAGAATTTGCAAATTGATAAAACCCGGCGGGCGAATTTTACATCTCCAAGGAAAACCACTCTGATCCCCTATCAGAAAAATTCCCAATTCGCCCTTTGGGGCTTCGACTCTCACATAAAGTTCTTGTTTCGGCAATTCAAAAATAGGAGAAGGTTTTTTACTAATGAATCGATATTCAAAATCATGCCATTCTGGATACCTTTCTCTATCAAAGTATCGGATTTCTAAATTCTCATAGGGCCCCCCAGGAATTCCTTCTAGAGCCTGTTGAATAATTTTTATGGATTCTGTCATTTCACCAACTCGGACTAAATAACGAGCTAATGAATCCCCTTCTTTTTGCCATTGGACTTCCCAATCCAATTCGTCGTAACACTCATAATGATCAACTTTACGAAGATCCCATTGTATTCCGGAAGCTCGCAGCATTGGTCCTGATAAACCCCAATTTATTACTTCGTCTCTACCAATAATTCCTACGCCCTCAACGCGTTCTAAAAAAATAGGATTTCGTGTAATAAGTTTTTGATATTCAGTAACTCCTGTAAAAAAATAATGGCAGAAATCCAAACATTTATCTATCCAGCCATAAGGTAGATCAGCCGCTACCCCTCCGATACGAAAATAATTATGCATCATTCTCATACCAGTGGCAGCCTCGAATAGATCATATATGAATTCTCTTTCTCTGAAAATATAGAAGAAAGGAGTTTGTGCACCAATATCTGCCATAAAGGGTCCGAGCCATAACAGATGAGAAGCTATACGACTCAATTCCAACATAATTACTCTGATATAACTGGCTCTTTTAGGTACTTGAATATTTCCTAACTGTTCTGGCCCATTTACAGTTATTGCTTCTGTGAACATAGTAGCTAAATAATCCCAACGAGTTACATAAGGCAGATATTGTACAATTGTTCGGTTTTCCGCAATTTTTTCCATTCCTCTGTGTAAATAACCCAATATTGGTTCACAGTCAATAACATCTTCACTGTCCAGAGTAACGATGAGTCGAAGAACACCATGCATTGACGGGTGGTGGGGGCCCATATTGACTATCATGAGATCTTTTCTTGTAGCTGGTATATTCATAAGTTTTTCCTCGATTCATTCTTCCATGAATTGCGTAAAACGAAAAAAAATTCATCAAAATTCAAGATCTAATAAATCAAATAATTAAAAATGACTCTTCAAATTAACGAAAAATTAAAAATTAACGAATTCTTGATTCCCGAATACCCAACCTATTAATTAAGTTTTTATAACGTACTCTATTTTTCTTTGACAAATAAGACAGCAGCCGTTGACGTTTTCCCAGAATTTTACGTAGACCTCTTTGAGATAAATAGTCTTTTCTGTGCAATTCCAAATGTGAAGTAAGTCGTCTTATTTTATTGGTGAAACTCAATACTTGGAATTCAACGGATCCCCTGTTTTCTTCTTTTTCTTCTTGCGAAATGATTGAGATGAATGAATTTTTTACCATAAAAAGGAATCGCCCCTCTCTTTTTTGAGATATTTTTATCGCTATATATATATATTTCTTGATCAGTAATAATAATGCCACTCATTTGAATTTGATATACACAATAATCTTAATTTCGTTAAGAATTCGTAATTTTGTCAAATAAAATTACTTAATTTATTACTCAATAATCAATCCCATTTTAAAAATTGGATTCGGATAGGATATCCTATACAAAAGTATAGTCTATTTCTGTACTCACAAAAAAAAAATAAACAATAATTTAGACTTAAAAAAAATCAGAAGATTTTGTTGATTCATTTTAGATCGAATTAATATTAATATAATGACTTTTCAATCGCGGATACATACGAATCCTTGTCATACTGAAACGACTGCCATTATTGGTATCAAACCAATAGCGATTCATACAAGCTAAATCTTCTAATCGATAATTGGGCCAAAGAAAGAACTTTAATTTAATTAGTTTAGTTTTACCTCTATCAAGATTTTTTCTTTTATTCAACAAAACTTGATCGAAATTTGTTACCTTATTTCCATTGCATCCATTGCAAAATACTGTATTTCTATGGATATTGTTTCTATTCCTAGAATTGAAAAAAATTAGAATTCTCAATTTTCTACGATGCCTCGGGGATAAAATATTTTCAAGAACAAGCAAATCATAATGATTTTTGTCTCTATTTCCATTCATTTTTTGACGTATTGCAATGGATTCATAAAAATTCTTCTTATTTTTATCAACATAGCCATAGCTTTTTTCTAGGTATCTTTGATTAATTTGATGCTTACTCTTATGAACCAATGAAATACCTATGGTTTGATATATAATAAAATTTCCATCATTTTTTACAGACAGGCGAACTGGTTCGATAAGCAATATTCCCTTTTTCATCACTTCTGTAAGAGGTAAATCCTTATGGACCGTCATAATATCCAGATCCATTTCGTCCCTTTGAATAGCGGATATAACAATTTCTCTTGGATTTGTCATTCTAAGCAGGAGACAATATACTTTGATGTTATTGATGATTCTTTGATTTAAATAATCATCCCATCTCAATTGAAAATTCAAATACCTTTTTAGTAAGAGCTCAAGCTCTGCTTCTATTTTATTCCTGTATTTCTTTTTGTTTCTACGTTTTTTCATGTCTGATCCCGTATAATCTTCTTCAACATCTTTTTCTTTTTTTTTTTCTTGGTTTGAGAGAGCTGATTCAAGATCTGCTTGGTCCGCTAATTCTTTTTCTCCTTGATTTTGATTTTCTAATTCAAAAGTCTTTTTTTCATTCGATAATATAAAAATATCGCTTTTTTTCTTTCCAGTGATACTTTTATGTTTCTTAACATTTTTATTTACATTAAAATTGAAAAGAAGTAATTTGATTGGTATGACCCACGGTTTAATCTTATATGTATTATAAAGTATCACAAATTCTGGGAATAACCAAAGTTCTAGATTCGATATGGGACGACTTAGTATTTCTTCATTCATTCCCATCCAATCCACAAGAGGTTTTTTTTGATTGAATGGGTTAATTTTTTGATCTTGATGAATCGTGAAATAAAATAGACCTTTCTTTTTCTTATCAATTTTATCGATTATTTGATAATTATTAACCCCAGTCTTAGTATTTTTATTTCTGTTGGTGACAGTATCAATATCGACCCAGGCCCTAATATCGGTCTTCTTTCTAAGACAAAAATTGATAATTTTCCAATCAAAATATTTTCGATCCATATCTTTTTTTCTATCTATACTATCATCTTCTCCTAGATAATTATTGATAAGGATACCACCTTCCAGCATATCAAATAGTTTGCGTTTAGGCGTATTGGAAGTATAAGAAATCTCTTGGTTATTATTTACTTGTAATGGCAATCCATAAATATATGAGTCTTTCTTATCCTCATAATTAATCGATTTATATGAAAAAAGATCATATCTATATTGTTTTTTAAAATTTTCTTTTTGATTTAGTAATAAATCTACTTCAAATTCAAAATCATTTTGTTTTTCATTTTCATAATGAATTAATCGGTTTTTTTCATATGAATCACATTTGTTTAAATCTTTATTTTTAGCCATACGGCATTGATATTGATTGACTCTATTTCGCCATTTTTGCGGTACTAATCGTGACCATCTAATCTGAGATAAATCATATTGATATTGATAATGATCCTTTAGCCAGTTTTTCCATTCATTAATTACAGAATTTCGAAGGTTCTTATGTTGTCTTAATTCGGAATCAAATATTTCTTGCGTTCCAACAAAATACTCTTTTATTTCATTCTTAATAAAAAAAGATGTTCTGTAATATTTAAAGACAGATCTTAACTTATATAAATTACTGACTTGGGTTTGTGATAATTTGTAGAATACATATGCTTGTGACAAGTAAGATAAGTCCAAAAAAATATGTGAATTCTTATTAATACAAGGTGACCCTTTTATAGTTGAAATAAAGTTAATTATACTTTGATTTGTTTTATCAATTCTTTCTCGATTTGCTTCATTATTGTAAATGTATTTATTAATAATTTTTTTTGTTAATTCAATAAAAAGCTGTGCATTGATTCTAGGGGTATTAATGATACGCAGAAAGATATCTATGTATATCTTTTCAATAAAAAATTTTAAAAAAGGGTGGGATTTACGAAGTAATCGAATATTTTTTCTTTTTAATATCCGCCAAATATTTTTTGGTGATTCTAATCTTTTATCTTCATAACTTATTTTGTTAGGGTTAAGATTTATCTCTCGAGTTATAAACTCTCTTTTCTTGTCTTTTTTCATTTTTTCTATTTGATTTATGATTGTATTTGTTCTATTAGTTAGATTTTTAATTCTTTTTTCTGTCAATGAGTAAGTTGCCCAATCCATAGACCGAATTTCAATAGACGATTCGGGAATAATTTTATTATGTATTATCGAATTTGTTTCTTTTTTAGTTTCACTCAATTCATATATTCCTAGTTTTTTCAATCCAAATAATATAATTTGGTTTCTTTTTGAAAATTCTTTTATTATTTTTTTTAGAAATATAATGCTTTTGAGGACCCATTTTTTTGTTTCTTTTGCTACATTTATAAATGTAGCATTTATAAAAAATTTTGTTCTTTCTTTTAAAACTCTTAGAACTAAAAAACATTTTTTTTTTAATTTTAATTTTTTTTTTTCGAATTCTTTAAAAATGGGTTCAAAAAGGGAAAGTTGTTTTCGGGGAGAACCAAACGGCAGTTCAGCTTCCGTTCCCAAAACTGTTAAAAAACAAAAATCATTTTTTTGTCCTTTCCCTTTCTTTTTAATTGGATCTTTATGAGGGGATCGTAACTTAGATCTGTGCCAAGGTTTCAGACGAAAAGGAAATAGTATCTTTATCTGAATACCGTCTGTTAACCATTTTTTCGGAAATTCCTTTTCGGATAATTGAACGCCATTATAGGTGCATTTAACATGGATTTCTTTATTCAAATCCTTTAAATCCTCGGACCATTCGGGAAATTGAAATAATAATATACGAACAATATTTTTAGCTATTATTAATGAAGGTAATAGAATATATTTTCTAAAAATTGATTGGATTACTAATAAAAAACCTCTTATTACTTGAGCAAAGAAAAAGCTATCCCAAGCTTCTGCTATTTCTATACGAATTTTTTTATCTCTTTTGTATTTTTCGTTTTTGTCCTCCTCTTTTTTCTCACTTTCTTTTGTCTTTTCCTTTGTATAATCCGAAATTTTTAATTCCTTATTTTTCCAATTTAAAAAAATGATTTTCATCAGCTCGGGAATATCAAAATAAAAAAAAGGGGGTTTGTCTAGTCTATCCAAAAAAAGAGGGGAGTGCACATTTGCTTGAAACAGTTCCCAAATAATCGTTTTACGTCTTTGAGCTCGCACAGAGCCCTTTATTATATCTCGACGAAAATCCGATTGTTGTGAATAACGTATCAAAGCCAACTCTTCAGCTTCATCAGGATTATTAGTCTCTTTGTTATTAGTATAAGGATCGGTATTCTCCGGAATATCAGTAAAAATCACGACACGTTTGGCTTTTCTTGAACGAATTAGATAATTCGTTGGCCCATTTTTGTCATTTTCTACTTCCTGTTGTTCTAATTCGTCGATTAATTTGTATGACCATCGAGGAACTTTTTTATTGATTTCTTTTATTCCAATATATTTTTTTCTAATTGTTTTATCCCCAGGATC